TCTTCTTGTACCCTTGAATCCACAAGTACCGGCGGAGGACCAAGAAATTACCCGGCCTCGTACATCTGTAACAGTCACAATGGTATTGTTGAAACTTGCTTGAACATGAATAACCCCTTTTGGTATTCTACGCGCATTCTTACGTAAACCAATACGCCCATTCCTACGTGAACCGATTCTGGGTGCGGGTTTTGCCATATTTTATCGTCTCATAAATATAAGTCAGAGGTATATGGATATATCCATTTCATGCCAAAACGGCTCTTTTCCGCTTTTTTTTATTTGTATATTGGGTCCCTTAGGGAGTCTCTTTTATTTTATAAAGATTATCCTTGTCTTTGTTTATGTCTCAGGTTGGAACAAATTACTATAATTCGTCCCCGTCTACGGATCAGTCTACATTTTTCACAAATTTTACGAATGGAGGCCCTTATTTTCATATTTGTCATTCCTTAACTGAATTTCAAATTTACTTATTTGAAGAAAATTAGTTTCTGGAAATTTGAAACTTTCGGATTGTATCCCTCCGAAAGGAATATTGAAGTTGAAAAAAAAAACCACCTAATCGTTTGAATCCTTGTTTCGGAGTCTAGAAACTATACGCCCTTTGGTTGAATCATAATGACTTCTTTCAATTTTTACTCTATCTTCCGTTGGTATACGTATAAAACCACGTTGAATCCTTCCTGAACCATAACCTAGAATCCGATCTTCATTATCTAAATGAATCCGAAGCATACCATTCGGAAGTGATTCAGGAATTAAACTTTCATGAATCCAGTTTTCTTTTTTCATTCGCGGTAAAACCTCCTTGAAGTATTAAGTAAGAGGAGAGTGAGAATAGAAACCCGTTCTTTATCTTTTTTTTTTCACAAATAGTAAAGTTCCATATCTTAATTTGGATATAGGAAAGCTTACCATATATAACACAAAATTTCTCCGCCGATTCCTTCTAGTCGGGCCTCTCGGTCCGTCATTATACCCCGAGAGGTAGAAAGAATTACAATCCCCATCCCACCTAAAATTCTAGGAATTCGTTGATAACTAGAATAGATTCGTAGACCGGGTCGACTGATCCGTTTTAAATTTAAAACAGTTTTACATGGACCTTTCCTATTCCTTCTATGCCGTAGGGTTAAAACCAAAAAATATTTGTTGTTTTCCTGATGTTTCCTCACATTTTCAATAAAACCTTCTCTTAACAGTATTTTAACAAGGTTTTCGGTGATGTTAGTAGATGGTATTCGAACTGTTCCTTTTCTATTCATGTCGGCATTGCGTATAGAAGTTATTATATCAGCAATAGTGTCTTTACCCATGATAAATTAAAATTATTGTTACCCCCGAACTTTGATATAATCAACATGCTTTTTTCTTTCTATTTTATGAATCGTTAAAGATATATGCGTGAGACAAATTTACTAATTAATCTAGTTTACTCTATTCATATTTTATTCAAATGCTATAATAGCATTAGAGTCTCCGTTTTATTAGACTTATAATACTTCAGGTGCTAATGAAACTATTTTAGTGAAATTTAACTGTCTCAATTCCCGTGCGATCGCACCAAAAATTCTAGTTCCTTTGGGATTTCCTTCTTGATCAATAACAACCGCAGCATTGTCATCATATCGTAGTATCATACCGTTGTCACGTTTGAGTTCTTTACAAGTACGTACAATTACAGCTCTGATCACTTCGGATTTTTCTAGAGGTGTATTTGGTATTGCTTCCTTGATTACAGCAACAATAACGTCACCAATATGAGCATATCGTCGATTACTAGCTCCTATGATTCGAATACACATTAATTGTCGGGCCCCGCTGTTATCCGCTACATTTAAGTGGGTTTGAGGTTGAATCATATCATTTTTTTTTTTTATTTGCTCTTTCACTGCGAAGGGGCTAAGTAAAAAAAGAAATATTGTTTGTCCAAAACAAAAAAAAAAGAAACCTATAATTTTGTTTTTTTTTTCATTCAAAAGATTTCTTTTCTTTGGTTATACATTCTTATCCCGAAATAATGAATTGCGTTCGTATAGGCATTTTGGATGCCGCTATTGAAATAGCCTTTCTGGCTACATTTTCTGCTACTCCACCCATTTCATAAAGTATTCTACCCGGTTTAACGATAGCTACCCAATATTCGGGAGATCCTTTACCGGAACCCATACGCGTTTCCGCGGGTCTTACTGTAACAGGTTTGTCTGGAAATATACGTACCCATATTTTTCCGCCGCGGCGTACGTTTCGTGTCATTGCTCGCCGCCCTGCTTCTATTTGTCTAGACGTGATCCACGCGGGTTCAAGTGCCTGAAGAGCATATCTACCAAAGCAAATACGATTACCTCGATAAGATATTCCTTTCATTCTTCCTCTATGTTGTTTACGGAATCTGGCTCTTTTGGGGTTATAGTTGATGGTTCTTTTTCAATTTCAATTCCATCTCTACTACAGAACCGGACATGAGAGTTTCTTCTCATCCAGCTCCTCGCGAATGAAAAATAACAATTATAACATGGTATACATGTATTTAATGAATAATATACTGAATCGTGGGAGTCTTTGAGATTTTATCTAATATCTAATCTATTAGAAATTTGTATATCTTGTTTTGATAGTTTATATAAAAAAAACTAAACATGTATTCAATTTCTATTTATTTATAGTTATAGATAATTATTTTATAGATTAGTTAGAGATAATAATAATAGAATTTCGTTTTATTATAACGAGTATTTATTTTGTTTTGTCTTTTTTATTATCATATTATATTGGATCTATCAAAATTTAGAAATCCAATAAAATAAAAACTTTCGCGGGCGAATATTTACTCTTTCCATATCTATTTCAGTTGTAGGGTTATCCTATGACATGGCCTCTCAGAATAAAAGTGGATTGGTCCCGGGTTCGTTTCGCCATCCTACCCAATGAATTATTAGGATTCGTTTTCAATAGAATCTTCTGCATCCACGGGTTCCGTCGTTCCCATCGCTTCGCGATTAATGGTTAGGCCTGAATTCTACAGCGGAGCTCCTAATGAAAATGAAATGTGTTATTGAGTCAATTTTCTCAGTCTTTGTGGACCCGGGGCTCTTGACTTTTTTTGTTCTATGAACAAATTCATCGAATTATAGATCAATCAAATTAGTATTGATGCTTTATTACGCTATCCTTTATAAGATCGCTCAGAGACCTTACATATTGGAATCATATAGCATTAGTATTCTTTTTCTCTCTTTCTCTCACCCTTCCATTTATCTGCATTCTTTTTGTTATTGCTTCACAACTTAAAATCAGATTGGTTTTTCTTTTTTTTGCTTGTTTATGCAAACAAAAATTCAGTTGCTACAATGATATGATCAATATATCATATCGTGACTAGTTCTTTAGATCCAGATAATATGAAGCGGTGAGTTGGTTATTAGTTCGATAGTTATTAGTTCATACTATGGGCCAGTCCGTTTTTTTGACTACTAACCCTACAAAAACCAACGAGTCACACACTAAGCATAGCAATTATATCAATATAAAAAAATGAATTGAATTTTTATTCAACCTTATAGAATTGCCCATTTTTTTTTTTTTTATTTAACAGAAAAAGAATGAAAGAGTTTGTCATTTTTTGCTTTTTTATTTCCGATAGAACGTAAAGACAAGTCAAATAAAGGCTTAGGCTTCCTCGTCTACAAATATCCAAATTTTGATGCCTAATACCCCATAGATAGTTCCAACTGCATAGGAACAATAATCAATTTTAGCTCGAATGGTTTGTAGAGGAACTCTACCCTCTCTGATCCATTCGACACGCGCAATCTCTTTTCCGTCGATACGTCCTGCAATTTGTACTTGAATTCCTTTTGTACCTGCTTGTTCAGTTAATTCAATAGCCTTTTTCATTGCTTTTCGAAATGAAACCCTATTCTTTAATTGTCCGGCTATAAATTCGGCGAGAATATTAGGGTGTCCATAAGGGTTTGTAATTCTTGTAAGAGCAATGTTGAGTTTTCGGTTTACACAATTAATTTCTTTTTGTACATCTATCTGCAATTCTTCGATTCTTCGAGGCCCACCTTTACCTTCTAGTAATAATTTTGGGAATCCCATATAGATTATGACCTGAATCAAATCGATTCTTTTTTGAATCTTTATGCATGCAATTCCCTCAACACCAGAGGATATTTGAATATTTTTTTGTACATAATTCTTGATCCAATCTCGGATTTTTTGATCTTCTTGTAGCCCTTCGGAATAATTTTGTGGTTGTGCAAACCAAAGAGAATGATGACCTTGGGTTGCACCAAGTCTGAAACCAAGTGGATTTATTTTTTGTCCCATAATCTCCCAATACTATATATATCATGACACGTCATATCCGTGTACTTACTTATTTTTATTTCTCCATACGTTGCCTTTGAAGTATAATATGGCGTATTTGGCTCCTTTATACTTCCTTTTTTATACTTCCTTTACAGATATATCTTTTAATCCAATAGTTATATGAAAAACGGGTCTTTTTATCGGGTAACTGCGCCCTCGAGCTCGAGGTTTTAATTTTTTCACAGTAGTACCCCTTCACGACTTCCGCTTTGCTAATGATTAAACTTGCTTCGTTTAAACCGACATTGTGAATAGCATTTGTTGCTGCAGAATAAACCAATTTTAAAATTGGATAACTCACTCGATAAGGCATAAGTTCGAGTCTCATACGTCTTTCTTCGTATAAACGTCCACAAATCTGATCAATTTCAATTACTCTTTCTGCTTTATTAGCAGACATACATATATGTTTACTTAAAGCGCATATATATTTCGGTATATGGATTCTTCTTTATCATAAGATTTGCCTCTCGCTAATAAACAATAAGCATCTATATTCACTTTTATTAACTACTCTTATTTTAACGACGAGATCTATTATCATTTTTTGCGTGTCCTCGGAAATTTATAGTAGGTACGAATTCCCCCAATTTATGGCCCACCATACGATCCGTTATATA